AACCTTATAAGGATCGTATTGATTCTTATCAAAGAAATACAGGATTAACTGAGGCTATTCAAACAGGCATAGGCTACATAAATGACATTCCCGTAGCGGTTGGGGTTATGGATTTTCAATTTATGGGGGGTAGTATGGGATCCGTAGTTGGGGAAAAAATTACCCGTTTGATTGAGTATGCTACCAATCAATTTCTGCCTCTTGTTATAGTGTGTGCTTCCGGGGGGGCGCGCATGCAAGAGGGAAGTTTGAGCTTGATGCAAATGGCTAAAATATCGTCTGCTTTATATGATTATCAATCAAATAAAAAGTTGTTTTATGTATCAATCCTTACATCTCCTACTACTGGTGGAGTGACGGCTAGTTTTGGTATGTTGGGTGATATCATTATTGCTGAACCCGACGCCTACATTGCATTTGCGGGTAAAAGGGTAATTGAACAAACATTGAATAAAACAGTACCCGAGGGTTCGCAATCAGCTGAATATTTATTCGAGAAGGGCTTATTTGACCTAATCGTATCACGTAATCTTTTAAAAAGCGTTTTGAGTGAGTTATTTAAGTTCCACGCTTTCTTTCCTTTGAATCAAAATGGAATAGAGACGAAATAAAATAGAGCACTAAGCTCAATTATTTGTAGCATTATTTGTAGCAAATGGGTAGTTAGTTTATCAGAATCAAAAAAAGGAGAATTGTCTTTCGTCGCATAAGATCAAATTGTATATTGTATAAAGAAGCAAAAGTTGTGTATAACTCCCCCTTATCTCTATTTCTGATTTTATAAATCTATAATTATTATAAGATATATTGAATTTATAAACAATAACATAACAGGTACAAACAATAAATTGAGGTACCCATTCTATGACAACTTTCAGTTTTCCCTCTATTTTTGTGCCTTTAGTAGGCCTAGTATTTCCGGCAATTGCAATGGCTTCTTTATCTTTTCATGTTCAAAAAAACAAGATTCTTTAGATTCGAGGTGACCCTATATCTATACCATATATTGAATATATATAGTCAATGAATTCTATCCGTGATCCGAATCACTGGATGGCTCAAATTGGGAATGGAAGATTTGTGTATTTAGGTGTATAGTGGGATTTCCCGAGGTGACCCTATATCTATACCATATATTGAATATATATAGTCAATGAATTCTATCCGTGATCCGAATCACTGGATGGCTCAAATTGGGAATGGAAGATTTGTGTATTTAGGTGTATAGTGGGATTTCCTGAGGTATGCTAGTTTTTTAGATCTAACCAATTTGATGACTTATTCCTAAGGTTCATACCAAACCAGTGCTAGTTGATGAAAGTTATTTCGTAAATAAAAAAGTAAAGTCAAATTCATTTGAGGGTAGTCTCTCAATTCCAATAAAATACAATCGGATCGAGTATGAGTTGGCGATCAGAACATATATGGATAGAACTTATCGCGGGGTCTAGAAAAATAAGTAATTTCTGCTGGGCCTTTATCCTTTTTTTAGGTTCATTTGGATTCTTATTGGTTGGAACGTCCAGTTACCTTGGACAAAATTTGATATCCTTTTTTCCTTCTCATCCAATCATTTTTTTTTCGCAAGGGATCGTGATGTCTTTCTACGGACTCGCAGGTCTCTTTATTAGTTCCTATTTGTGGTGCACAATTTTTTGGAATGTAGGTAGTGGTTATGATCGATTCGATAGAAAGGAAGGCGTAATGTGTATTTTTCGTTGGGGATTCCCTGGAAAAAATCGTCGCATATTACGTCGATTCTTTATAAAAGATATTCAATCCATTAGAATAGAAGTTAAAGAGAGTATTTATGTTCGTCGTGTTCTTTATATAGACATCCGGGGATGGGGGGCCATTCCCTTAACGCGCATTGATGATAATTTGACTCCAAGAGAAATTGAACAAAAAGCTACTGAATTGGCCTATTTCTTGCGTGTACCAATTGAAGTATTTTGATAACTGGTAGATTCCCGCTTTATCAGGAGATAAAAACACAGGAATCCCCTCCTTTTCTGAGACTAACCAAAAAATCCTAAACTAAATACTAAATAAAAGAGATTCATAAGTTCCATACCTTGTATAGAATATAGAACTCATAGGTGAAAGAAACATTTAATCGCATAAAGTGGACGAGTGGAGTTGGTTGATTAACAATTCACAGAGGAAAAAATGGCAAAAAGGAATTGATGATAATTTGACTCCAAGAGAAATTGAACAAAAAGCTACTGAATTGGCCTATTTCTTGCGTGTACCAATTGAAGTATTTTGATAACTGGTAGATTCCCGCTTTATCAGGAGATAAAAACACAGGAATCCCCTCCTTTTCTGAGACTAACCAAAAAATCCTAAACTAAATACTAAATAAAAGAGATTCATAAGTTCCATACCTTGTATAGAATATAGAACTCATAGGTGAAAGAAACATTTAATCGCATAAAGTGGACGAGTGGAGTTGGTTGATTAACAATTCACAGAGGAAAAAATGGCAAAAAGGAAAGTATTCCCACCTCTAGTATATCTTGCATCTATAGTATTTTTACCCTGGTGGCTTTCTCTCTCATTTAAAAAAAGTCTGGAATATTGGGTTACTAATTTGTGGCATACCGGTCAATCCGAAATTTGTTTGAATGAGATTCAAGAAAAGAGTATTCTAGAAAAATTCATAGAATTGGAGGAACTGTTCGTCTTCGACGAATTGATCGACGAATACTCAGAAATACGTCTACACAAGCTTCGTATAGGAATCCAACAAGAAACGATCCAACTAATTAGGATACACAATGAGGATCGTATTCAGACGATTTTGAACTTCTCGACAAATATAATATGTTTTGTTATTCTAAGTGGGTATTCTATCATTGGTAATGAAGAACTTGGTATTCTTAACTCGTGGTCCCAGAAATTCCTATATAACTTAAGCGATACAGTCAAAGCTTTTTCTATTCTATTATTAACTGACTTATGTATCGGATTTCATTCACCCCACGGTTGGGAATTACTGATTGGTTCTGTCTACAAAGATTTTGGATTTGTTCATAATGATCAAATTCTATCTGGTCTTGTTTCCACTCTTCCAGTCATTCTCGATACAACTTTTAAATATTTGATTTTTCGTTATTTAAATCGAGTATCTCCGTCACTTGTAATTATTTATCATTCAATGAATGGCTGATAAAAAAAAATCCACTGATATTAATCTAATAAAATTAGAGCCCTTGTTATTTTGGTTATTTTGTAGTTGTACATAAACAAAGTATTGAAAATCGTACTTACGTTTTCTATTTTTAACCATCTTCGGGATTCATCCGATAACTTATATTATTCCCCAGTAGAATTAGTAAAGTAAATAACAGTATCGTGAAAATCGTACTTACGTTTTCTATTTTTAACCATCTTCGGGATTCATCCGATAACTTATATTATTCCCCAGTAGAATTAGTTAAGTAACTAACAGAATCGTGGATAGGGAACTATACTAGCGACTTACCCCCCTTATTGTAATTGTAGAAACTTTTGGATCAACTATTGGACCATGGAAAATAGAAACACCTTTTCTTGGATAAAGGAACAGCTTACTCGTTCTATTTCCATATCGCTTCTAATATATATCATAACCCGTCCGGACATTTCAGAAGCATATCCCGTTTTTGCACAGCAAGGTTATGAAAATCCACGAGAAGCGACGGGGCGTATTGTATGCGCCAATTGCCATTTAGCTAATAAGCCCGTGGATATTGAGGTTCCGCAGGCGGTACTTCCGGATACTGTATTTGAAGCAGTTGTTCGAATTCCTTATGATATACAACTGAAACAGGTTCTTGCTAATGGTAAAAAAGGGGGTTTGAATGTGGGGGCTGTTCTTATTTTACCAGAGGGTTTTGAATTAGCCCCTGCCGATCGTATTTCTCCTGAGATGAAAGAAAAGATAGGCAATTTTTCTTTTCAGAGCTATCGCCCTAATAAAAAAAATATTCTTGTGATAGGACCTGTCCCTGGTCAGAAATATACCGAAATAGTCTTTCCTATTCTTGCCCCTGACCCGACTAATAAAAAAGATGTTCACTTCTTAAAATATCCTATCTACATAGGTGGGAACAGGGGAAGGGGTCAGATTTATCCCGACGGGAGCAGGAGTAACAATACAGTTTATAATGCTACAACAGCAGGTATAGTAAGCAAAATAATCCGAAAAGAAAAAGGGGGATATGAAATAAACATAACAAATGCGGACGGGCGACAAGTGGTTAATATTATCCCCCCAGGACCAGAACTTCTTGTTTCAGAGGGTGAATCGGTCAGATTGGATCAACCATTAACGAGTAATCCTAATGTAGGCGGGTTTGGTCAGGGAGATGCAGAAATAGTACTTCAAGATCCATTACGTGTCCAAGGACTTTTATTCTTCTTGGCATCTGTTATTTTGTCACAAATCTTTTTGGTTCTTAAAAAGAAACAGTTTGAGAAGGTTCAATTGGCTGAAATGAATTTCTAGACTTGTGGATTTATAGATACCAAAACCGGTAATTCTTTGTATCACATTACTAATCATAGTATGTAGATTTTGAAAAAAAACTATTTTTTTCAAAGTGGGGTCAATGTGGCTGAAATGAATTTCTAGACTTGTGGATTTATAGATACCAAAACCGGTAATTCTTTGTATCACATTACTAATCATAGTATGTAGATTTTGAAAAAAAACTATTTTTTTCAAAGTGGGGTAATGCGGCTATGATACTATTGCTAGATTTCAATGTCATAAAATGTATGATTTTTATAGTCGAATTTAAGAGTAAAAAAAAATCCAATTGGATTAGATACTAGACAGAAGTAATTGGATATTTGGATATATAGAACATATAACGGTGGGAAACAAAAAATTCGTCTTGCTAGTCTAGTCTTCGGCACAAGAAAGTGAATTTCAACACCCTTTCCTTGTGTCGAAAGAGTAATGATTCTTTGAAGAACAGGATCAAGAACCTTCTACTCTTTTTTCCATTGTG